GAGGGTAAGGTCCCGCTGAGTTCTTACTCTTATAAGATATAAGAATATAAGAAGACTTTGATCTATTCCATAACATACAAATTTGGAAACATACAAATTCAAATTGGAAAGTTATACAGTCAACATAATAAAAATATTATATTTGTTTTGTAGAAAAAAAAAATGACAAAATGGATCTTTTGCTCTGATGTTTTAAATATTACTCTATTCTTTTGTTTCTTAATAATGTTTTTGAAGAATTAAAGCCATTGATTGATTCATAGTCTCTGTCCTCTTCCTCTAATTAATTTAATTCTTACGATACGAAGCAAGAAAAAAAGAGTAATCTCTGGATACTACAATATTCTATGGATTTATACGCATGAGATATCCTCCAAATTCTTTCTTTCTATTTCTATAGTAAACTACTAATTCTACTTACTCTATAATATAATTTGAAATTTAAATTTGTTTGAATAATTTCTCTAAGTTATAAGTTTAAGTTAATAGAAGAAGTTCTATTTGCTCAATCAATTATTCCCCTATAATCTTTTCTCTCTTTTTGTTTGTCCACAACTTCCTATCAATCTAAACAAAAGAGTTCCGGTTTGCCATCCTTCCCTTGTATTCTCTTCGTTTGTATATCTATTACAAAGAATAGGATACAAGTAATGAATTCCAGGCATCCCGCAAAACGAAAAAAGTATAAACAAAGCAACAAAAAGGATTTGGAGATTTTTTGTTGATCCATATATTTTGTTGTATGGATCAACAAAAATTTGGCACCTTTTACCAACTTGATGTTAAGAAATCCCCGCACTTAGAAATTCATTTCGTATAATTGAACCTTTTCAAACTGTTTCTTTTTAAGAACCAAAAAAACTTGTGCCAAAATAACAAATGCAAAAAAGAATAAAAGACCTTGGACCCGTAATGGGTCTTGAAGCACTACTTCTGCATCTCCCTGACCAAAGCCTCCCACATTGGGATTGCTTGTTAATGGTTGATCAAGCTTGATGGATTCACCCTCTGAAACAAGAAGTTCTGGTCCTGGAGGTACAATATCAACTACTTGATGTCCATCCGATGGATCAACAACGGTTATTTCATATCCACCCTTTTCTTTACGTACTATTCTACTTACTACACCTGCTGATGTAGCATTATAGACTGTATTGTTACTTTTGCTACCATCAGGATAAATCTGACCCCTTCCTCTGTTCCCACCTACATATATGGGATATTTTAAGAAGTGAACATCTTTCTTCGTAGCAGGGTCGGGGGAAAGAATGGGAAAGATGATTTCACTATATTTCTGACCAGGAACAGGACCTATCACAATAATATTTCTTTTATTAGGACGATAACTCTGAAAAGACAAATTTCCAATCTTTTCTTTCAATTCGGGAGAAATACGATCAGGGGGGGCTAATTCGAATCCGTCGGGTAAAATGAGAACAGCCCCTACATTCAAACCTCCCTTTTTACCATTAGCAAGAACTTGTTTCAGTTGCTTATCATAAGGAATTCGGACAACTGCTTCAAATACAGTATCAGGGAGCACAGCTTGCGGAACTTCAATATCCACGGGTTTATTAGCTAAATGACAATTGGCACATACAATTCGTCCCGTTGCTTCTCGCGGGTTTTCATAACCCTGCTGCGCAAAAACGGGATATGCATTTGAAATGGATGACCGAGCTATTACATATATCATGATCGATACAGAAATGGATCGAGTCATCCCTTCCTTTACCCAAGAAAAAGCATTTTTATTTTGCATGTCCAATCATTAATTTCGGAGTTTCTACAATAAATTAGATAAGTAACTATACTAGTTACCTATACACGAGTCTGGCATTGTACTAGAATAATTGTACTGGAATATACGATGAATACCTTGAGCAGATGAAAGTATAAGGAATTAAGTACAATTTTTAATTAAATGCTTAATTTCTATTTATTTATAAAGGAAGAAGGATTCTAATTTTATTGATATGATGAGATCAAATGAGTTCTTTATTCATTCATTGAATGAAAAATTACTACAAGCGAAGGAGATACACGATTTAAATAATGAAAAATCCAATATTTAACAATTGCATCTAGAATAACTGGAAAAATGGAAACAAGACCAGATATAATCTGATTGTTATGATCCAATCCAAAATCGTTGTAAACCAAACCTATCATTAGTTCCCAACCACGGGTCGAGTGAAATCCGACCCATAAATCAGTAACTAAAAGAATCGAAAAAGCTTTTATTGTGTCACTTAAGTTATAGAGGAATTCCTGAACCCAAGAATTCAGAATAATGAGTTCTTCATTACTCAGAATAAAATAACCACTTAGAATAGTGAAACAGATTATATTTGTCGAGAAATGTAAAATGATATGGAGATCATATTCATTGCATGCTTTGACCAATTGTATTGTTTCCTTGTGTATTCCTATATGAAGTTTTTGTATATGTGTTTCCGGGTACTCTTTTATCATTTCATCCAATAGGAATAGTTCTTCTAATTCTATGAATCTTTTTAGAACGTTTTTCTCTTGAATATGATTTAAAAAAGTTTCGGATTGTCTGCTATTCCACCAATAAGTAACCCAAGGTTCCAGACATTTATTAAAAGAGAAAGAGACCCACCAGGGCAAAAATACCATAGATGCAAGATAGGGAAGGGAGGCCAATGCTTTCTTTTTTTTCATTTTGATCTGTGAATTGAATTTTTTTTTAATGAACCTGCTTCATTCGTCGACTCTATCTGATATTTCTCTGAAGCACGAGTTGTATAACAAAGTAGTGACCTCTGGATCTATCCCTTTCCCTTTTTATTTGTAATATATTTAAGATATCTCAATTGGGCAAATTCAAACCAATTTCATTTTCATTTGTTCCTTTCGATGAATACTCCAAAACCCACTTTAAGTAACGAATCAAGTTTCGAGACCAAAAAACTTATATTAATTCTTTCGAAACGAAACCTTTTACTGTATAATCAGAAAAAGAGTATCAATTAAAAATCATGGGCCTAAAAAGATGAATTATGTATTACGAAATACATGTTCGGATAGGTTTGATTAATTTATAGATATAAATTAATTATTAGATTAGTTAGTTAGATTAGACTTCTAGTATAAAAGAATCAGGAAACTTGCCTTTTATTAAAAAGGGGAATTAGCAAGTTATTTTCCCCACCTTGAGAGGATATTTATTCTTTACTTTAGTTCGAGTTCGTTTTAAAGTACTTCCATTGGTATGCGCAAAAAATAGGCTAATTCAGCAGCTTTTTGTTCAATTTCTCGCGGAGTCAAATTCTCATCAGTACGAGTCAAGGGAATGGCTCCTTGGCCCCTGATTTCCATATAAAGGACACGACGAGTATAAAGACCCTCTTTAACCTCTATTCTGATTGATTGGATATCTCTCATAAGGAACCGAAGGAAGATGCGACGATTTATTCCAGGAAATCCCCAACGAAAAATACACACTCTTCCCTCTTTTCTATCGAATCGGTCATAACCGCTACCTACATTCCACGAAATAGTGCACCACAAATAGGAGCTAATGAACAGACCCGCGATCCCATAGAAAGACATCACAACCCCTTGAGGAAAAAAAACGATTTGCTGAGATGGAAATACAGAGATCAAATTCCTACCAAGATAACTGGAAGTTCCAACCACTAAGAATCCTAGTGAACCTAAAAAAAGGATACAGGCCCAGCAAAAATTACTCGTTTTTCGAGATTCCGTTATAAGTTCTATCCATATATGTTCTGATCGCCAATTCATACTATACTGCATTCAGTTGCATTCGATTGGAATTGAGCGAATAACCCAAATAAATTTGACTTTACCTTTCTTGAACCCGAAGTAACTTTCACCAACTAGCACTATTGTTATGTGAAACATCGGGAGTAATTAGTTAGATACATTGACTTTCCATTTTTTATATTCGCTAATTCATTTTGAACCAGCTATATCCACATATACATGCATTTATACAGATATTATATATCCGCATAAAAGTTCTTTCACTTGTGTGTTTGGCAAAAGCCACATATCATACCATATTACACGAAATAAATATCCGTATTATCATACAGTGTTGAAATCACTTGATAAGATTCATTACCATTGGGTCTAGACAATCTTATTTTTTTGGACATGAAGAAATAAAGAAACCATTGCAATTGCCGGAAATACTAGGCCCACTAAAGGTACAAAAATGGAGGGTAAGTTGAAATCTGTCATAGAATAGATGCCTCGATTTACTATTTCTATCTATTACTATTTCTATCTATTAAAAAGATATCCTCTTATGCTTATTTAGGATATATCTATCATAAGTAATATCAAGTTATTATTATATTGTAAATAATATTATTTATAAGTGATAAATAATATCAACTATAATTCTATTAGCTATATGATTAGATAGAAACTATAATATTTAGAATATATATATATATATATTTAAATAATAAGTAATATAATAATGAATATTATAATATAAGTTAAAATAATAATTAATATTATTTTAATATATTAAAATTAAATAAATAATTATAAATAAAAAACAAAAGAAAAAATATAATTATCCGAAACCTCTGTCTATCTACAAGGAGAACTTATGTCAACAAGGAAAACAATATATATATTGTTTCTTTTAATTACGATTACGATGAATTAAATATTTATTTTTGTTTGCTACAAATAAAATAAGCGAATCTAGTGCTATACTTTAATTTTTGGAACTGTGATTCAAAGGAAAGAAACCGTGGAGTTGAAATAACTCACTCAGAACACCTTTTAAAAGATTACGTGGTACTATTAGGTCGAATAAACCTTTTTCGAATAAATACTCAGATGTTTGTGAACCCTCGGGTACTGTCGTATTCAATGTTTGTTCAATTACTCTTTTACCCGCAAATGCAATGGTTGCATTAGGTTCAGCAATAATGATATCTCCTAACATAGCAAAACTGGCTGTTACTCCACCGGTTGTAGGATCTGTAAGAATTGCTACATAGAATAACTTTTTATCTAATTGATAATTATATAAAGCAGAAGAAATTTTAGCCATTTGCATCAAGCTCAAACTTCCTTCTTGCATGCGTGCTCCTCCAGAAGCACACACAATAATGACAGGTAGAGATCGATTAGTAGCATATTCGATCAAACGAGTAATTTTCTCGCCTACTACGGATCCCATACTACCCCCCATAAACTGAAAATCCATAACGCCAATAGCTACGGGAATACCATTTAGTTGACCTATGCCTGTTTGAACAGCTTCAGTTAAACCTGTCTTTCTTTGATAAGAATCGATACGATCTATATAAGAATCAGAATCCAGTTCTTCTTCTGAAAAATCGATATGATCTCTATCAGAATCCGGTTCTTCATCAAATTCAACGGGTGAATCAAATTCAATGGGGTCTACAGATACCATATCTTCATCCATGGGATCCCAAGTTCCGGGATCAATCGAAAGTTCAATTCTATCTGAACTACTCATTTTCAAATGATATCCACAAAATTCACAAATATACATTTTTTCACCAAAAAATTGTTTATAATGTGATTCATAACAATTTTCACATTGAACCCATAAATGTCTGAATTTATGGAAAGGATTATCATTATGATTGGATTCTACTCTAATATCCAAATCATCGATATTTTGACTAGTTCTTATACTAGAACGATCACTCTCACTACTATTTTTATTTTCAGTACAAATGAAATTATAAATGTAACTTTCACTGTAATTGTTGGTACTACTCGAAATAGAACTATTAATACTGACTTCAAAACGAAGATAACTATCAATGCTACTAATAATGTTCTTTTTCCAACTGGATTCAGTATCATTACATGTATGATTCTTTTTCTTAGACTTAGACCCCCTATTCAAATAACTAGAAACAATAATTTCTAGTTCACTCATAAAGGAACTATCATTGTCAACCTCAAAAATATGATTTTCAATATCAAAAAATATAGAGTAACGATCACCATTACTATCCCTAACAAAAAAAGTGTCATCAGAGATCAAACTCCAAATATTCCTGATATCAAATAAATAATCAACATTATTGAAACTAGAATTACTAATACGATTCCAACTAGGAACCTTTTTCTCCATATCGTTTAGAATAGGTTGTTCACTTCTATCTGTATATCCAATACTATCAACACTATCTATTGATTTACTCGGCCCACACCTATGTTCTACCTTCTCGTTGGAAAATAAAAAATTGCACCGCCATTTGAACATAGAAATACCTCCTATTTAATGAAAATACAAAAAATTTGATGAATAATCATTTGACCTTAACTATCAGAATTAAGCATACGAATCTAAGCATTAGAATTGTTAACTAATGAGGAGTAAGTATTGAAAGAAAAAATTATCTTTTGTGGAAATTCGAAGTATTACTTCAATATATTGATAGAATCTTTTTCTCAACTTTTGTCTTTAATAGAAAGACACAGCTTTTTCCCATATGATGTATAAAATACCATGAAATCCAAACCAAAGAATTGTGAAAAGTTTCTATTTCTATAAATAAACAATTTGTTCTCATTTCTCAGTCTCATTTATCATATAATATAATAAAAAATAATTAAGTTTCTATTTCAACATACAACGAAAAAGACAATATATAAGATGATGGGTAGAAGGAGTCTTTCCCTTGGCTTGATCTATGGACCGAAATGAGGAGATATAAAAAAGTCCACCACTCCCGAGGATCCCTAAAATTGGATTAAATTCGTTATAGATCCAACAACAAACAATAGAAGTATTGAGTTGTTTAGTCTTCGATCTTTTATTTAGATCTTATCTTATATTATATATTTTATTTAGATATCATATAAAGTAAAAGAAACAGAAACATATATGCAAATACATAGTATATATAGGATGCTCGTTCTTTTTTTTTTTTTATTATTCGGTAATCGGCCCAGTCTTTTCCTAAAAAAAGATTGGGCCGACTTTAATTGCAATCAATTAGGAGAACAAACAGGAATTACTGAATTATGCACACTTAGCTTTTTTCTTTATCTAGCTTATCTACTGGTTCGAATTCGAATTTGATCTCTTTCCATACTTCACAAGCAGCGGCTAGTTCAGGGCTCCATTTGCTAGCTTCACGGATAATTTCATTACCTTCACGAGCAAGATCACGTCCCTCATTACGAGCTTGTACACACGCTTCTAAAGCCACCCTATTAGCTACTGCACCAGGTGCATTTCCCCAAGGGTGTCCTAAAGTTCCTCCTCCAAACTGTAGTACGGAATCATCCCCAAAGATTTCGGTCAGCGCAGGCATATGCCAAACATGAATACCCCCCGAAGCCACGGGTATAACACCTGGCATAGAAACCCAATCTTGAGTGAAGAAAATACCACGACTTCGATCTTTTTCAATAAAATCATCACGTAATAAATCAACAAAACCTAAAGTCATTTCGCGTTCCCCTTCCAGTTTACCTACTACTGTACCAGCG